CCCGTTGCAGACCCTGATCAACTACTGTACGAATAGCATTTACCGCTGCGGCTTGAGCAGCATAGGGTGTACCTCTTCTTGTGCCTTTGAATCCAGAAGTACCCGCGGAGGCCCAAGAAACCACCCGACCTCGTACATCTGTAACAGTTACAATGGTATTGTTGAAACTCGCTTGAACATGAATAACTCCTTTTGGTATTCTACGTCCATTCTTACGTGAACCAATACGTCCATTCCTACGTGAACCAATTCTTGGTATAGCTTTTGTCATATTTTATCGTCTCATAAATATGAGTCAGAAATATACAGAAAGAAAAGATACGGAGATATCCATTTCATGTTAAAACAGATCTTTTATTCTTACACGTGTCTTCCCCTTTAGAAAAGAAAGTTCTTTTTTAGAAAGATTACCCTTGTCTCTGTTTATGTCTCGGATTGGAACAAATCACTATAATTCGTCCGCGCCTACGGATCAGTCGACATTTTTCACAAATTTTACGAACAGAAGTCCTTATTTTCATATTTCTTATTCTTTACCTTAATTCTGAATCTACTCTTTTGAAGAAAATAAGTTTCTTGAATATTTTTTTTTAACTTCGAATTGTGTCCCCATGAAAGGAATGTTTAAAAAAATCACCTAATCGTTCGAATCTTTGTTGCGAAGTCTATAAATTATACGTCCTCTGGTTGAATCATAACGACTTACTTCAATTTTTACTCTATCTCCTGGTAGTATCCGTATAAAACTGCGCCGGATCCTCCCTGAAGCATAACCTAGAATTAGATCTTCATTATCTAAGCGGACCCGGAACATACCGTTGGGAAGTGATTCAGTAATTAAACCTTCATGAATCAATTTTTGTTCTTTCATTCCAGGTAACCCCCTTTAAGTATCAACTAATGAAGGAAGAGGTATATAACTCACTTTTCCTCTCTATTTCACAAATGGGAAGTTAGAGATAAAATTAGGATACCAGAGGAGGAGGATCACCATATATAACACAAAATTTCTCCTCCAATTCTTTCTAGTCGAGCTTCTCGATCTGTCATTATACCTCGAGAAGTAGAAATAATTACAATTCCCATTCCACCTAAAATCTTAGGAATTCGTTGATAGTTGGAATAAATTCGTAAACCGGGCCGGCTGATACACTTTAAAACGGTTCTATATATTCCTTTCCTAGTCTTTCTATGTTGCAGGGTTGAAACCAAGAAATATTTGTTATTTTCCTGATGTTTTCGAACATTTTCAATAAAACCTTCTCGTAGAAGTATTTTAACAATGTTTTCGGTGATATTAGTAGATGCTATTCGAACCGTTCCTTTTTTATTCATGTCAGCATTTCTTATAGAAGTTATTATATCGGCAATATTGTCCCTACCCATAACGAACTATAATTTTTTGTGCCTCCTAATTTTGATATAATCAACATGTTTCCTTTTTTCTTTTTTCTTTGTTTTTTTTGAATTTAAAAATATTAAAAATAAAAAGTATATGCGTGAGACACAATCTATTAATTTGATCTATTTCAGATAGCCTACTATATCATAGTGTCATCTACTAGTATTTATAATACCTCGGGAGCTAATGAAACTATTTTAGTAAAATTCAACTGTCTCAATTCCCGAGCGATCGCACCAAAAACTCGAGTTCCTTTTGGATTTCCTTCTTGATCAATGACGACCGCAGCATTGTCATCATATCGTATTATCATACCGTTGTCACGTTTGAGTTCTTTACATGTACGTACAATTACAGCTCTAATGACTTCTGATCTTTCTAGAGGCATATTTGGCACTGCTTCTTTGATTACAGCAACAATAACGTCACCAATATGAGCATATTGGTGATTACCAGCTCCTATGATTCGAATACACATCAATTCTCGAGCTCCGCTGTTATCCGCTACATTCAAAAGGGTCTGAGGTTGAATCATATATTTTTTATTTGAATCTGTTATTTCAATACAAAGGATGAAGGAAAAAAAGAAATATTGTCCGTCCAGAAGAAAATAAACCTGCGGTTCTTTTTTCATCCTCAATATCCCTTTTGTTTAGTTCTACATCCCTATCGTGAAATAACAAATTGAGTTCGTATAGGCATTTTGCACGCAGCTATTGAAATAGCTGCTCTGGCTATAGTTTCTGATACTCCGCCCATTTCATAAAGTATTCGACCCGGTTTAACAACAGATACCCAATATTCGGGGGATCCCTTTCCCGAACCCATACGTGTTTCCGTAGGTCTTACTGTAACAGGTTTGTCGGGAAATATACGTACCCATATTTTTCCACCACGACGCGCATATCGTGTCATTGCTCTCCGCCCCGCTTCTATCTGTCTAGCTGTGATCCAAGCGGGTTCAAGCGCCTGAAGAGCGTATCCGCCGAAACAAATATGATTGCCTCGACAAGATATTCCCTTCATTCTTCCTCTATGTTGTTTACGAAATCTGGTTCTTTTGGGGTTATAGTTGATGGTTGTTTCTTAATTCCATCTCTATTGCAGAACCGGACATGAGAGTTTCTTCTCATCCAGCTCCTCGCGAATGAAACGATTCAATAATATTACAGATGCACATGTATAATTATAATAATTTTATTTATTATAATTATATTTATTATAATTTATTATAATTTTATTATAATAAATATAAGTAATAATATAAGTAATTATAAGTAATGAATGGCATTTATTGATATTTAATTTGTTACATATTTAATTTGTTACAAAGGAAGATGTATATACAAAATATACAGCTGGACGTGTATATTATTAGATATAGAAAATATAAAAGATGCTTCTTTTTTTAGAATATAACGTAGAATATAATGAATCCTTATTTTTACCTTACCTCTATCGAATCGTGCCAAAAATTGTAATCCAATAAATAAAGGTTTCGCGGGCGAATATTGACTCTTTCATTCGTAGGGTCACTCAATTTATGACACCTCTCAGAATAAATCAATTTTTTCTTGGTTCGTTCCGCCATCCCACCCAATGAATTATTAGGATTCGTTTTCAATAGAATCCTATGCAGTCACAGGTTTCGTCGTTCCCATAGCTTCTCCATTAATGGTTAGGCCTGAACTCCGCAATGGAGCTTCCGGCAAAATTCGTTCCCGAGTCAATCTCCTCAGTTTTTATTAACCCGAGGCTCTTTATTCTTTATCTTTATTATTTATTATTTTTTTTTTTTCTTTTTTTTATATTATTTTATTTATTTATATTTCATTTATTTTATATATTTATATCAGTATTGATTATATCAGTATTAATGCTTTATCACACTGCCTTTTATGAGTTGATTCATAGACCATACATATTGGAATCATATATCATTGATATTTTTGTTCTCTCTTTCTATCATCCTTCCATTTATCCACATCCCTTTATTTTTGCTTCACAGCCCATAATCAGATTTCTTTTTTATGGAAAAAATTTCAGTTGCTACAACTATATGATCGATCCACCCATATAGTGACTGTTTCTTGGGATCTTGACAATACGAAGCAATAAGTTGGTTATTAATTTATATGGTTACTAAGTTCATAGTAGGGGTTAGTCTATTTTTTTTTTTTGAATCTCAACCCTAAACTCTAAAGAAAAAACTAACGAGTCACACACTAAGCATAGCAATTATACTAAATGGTCAATCGAATTTTTATTCAACCTTATAGAATTATAATTGTTCATTTTTGTTTGATTTAACAGAAAAAGAATGAAAGAGTTTGTAATTTTTTGTTTTATCACTAGCACTAGACAGAATGGCAAGACAAATGAAGGTCTATTATTTCTCGTTTACAAATATCCAAACTCGTTTACAAGTATCCAAATTTTGATGCCTAATACTCCATAAATAGTTTGAATTGTATAGGAACAATGATCAATTTTAGCGCGAATTGTTTGTAGGGGAACCCTACCTTCTCTGATCCATTCGACACGTGCAATTTCTTTTCCGTCGATACGCCCTGCGATTTGTACTTGAATTCCTTTTGTATCTGTTTGTTCAGTTAATTCAATAGCTTTTTTCATTGACTTTCGAAACGAAACTCTATTTTTTAACTGTAAAGCTATATATTCTGCAAGAATATTTGGTTGTCCATAAGGTTTTTCAATTCTTGTGATAGCAATGTTGAGTCTCTGGTTCACAGAATGAAGTTCCTTTTGTGCATTCATCTGTAATTCTTCTATTCCTCGTGTTTGGCCCTCTATTAAAAAATTTGGGAATCCAATATGGATTATGACCTGGATAAAATCAATTCTTTTTTGAATTTCTATACGTGCGATTCCTTCGAAACCCGAGGATATTCTCCTATTTTTTTGTACATAGTTCTTGATACAATTCCGTATTTTTTCATCTTCCTGTAAACCCACGGAATAATTTTTTGTTTGTGCGAACCAAAAGGAACGATGACTTTGGGTTGTACCAAGTCTGAAACCAAGTGGATTTATTTTTTGTCCCATATTTTTCTATTATGTTCTCTTTCCATTCATATTTTTAATATGAATCTAAATCTTAGATTGATTGATCTAAAAATGATTTAGATTTTTCCTTTAATACAATTGTTATATGACAAGTGGGTTTTTTTATCGGATAACTACGTCCCCGAGCCCTAGGTCTTAACTTTTTCACAATAGCACTCCTATTGACTTCGGCTTTACTAATGAATGAATCAGCTTCGTTCAAACCCATATTATGATTAGCGTTTGCTGCTGCAGAATAAACCAATTGTAAAATTGGATAAGATGCTCGATAAGGCATGAGTTCCAGTATCATAAGTGTTTCCTCATAGGAACGTCCGCGAATCTGATCAATTACTCTTTGCGCTTTTAAAACAGACATACATATATGTTGAGCTAAAACTTTTATTTCTCTATTTTCTTCTCTACCTGAACTCCAGTTCTTTATCATAAGGTCATCCCCCACCAATGAATATGAATGAATGAAAAGTACTTTTTTAGTATTTTTTTTTTTTTTTTACTTATTTTTATTTAT